ACCATCGGCTATTCATTTTTTCTACTACTATAAGATGCTTTTTCCCTATCCTACGTATCCAAAAATCGTCAAAACGAGATTCTGAGAGGGTTTAACCAGAAGAGGGAGGATGGGGCATTCTACCATCCTCAACTCTCCGTCTGCAGACTTTCTGTCTAAAGACTTGATGTCTAAAGAGAGTCTTTCTGCAGCTACCTTTGACAGGTATACAAACATAAGGTTATTATCGCAAATGCTAATCTGGAGAAAGAATCAGTTATCGAGTCGAACTAGAGTCTTAGCTATGTCAGGGATTGTTCTAATGAGCAAGAAGAGTATACCGTCAGCTCTAAATCAGTTATCAGATCCTGTTCGATATTATATACGATATTTCTCGATACGAACTCAAAGTACGAATGAAGGAAATGAAGAGCAGAAGAATCAGATTAGTAGTTCAGAAGCTCATCAGAGTGCTACTAGCGAAACATCAAGTACTATTACCGAGACTGAAAGTCCTACTGGGAGGGCAGAAAGGAAGGAAATCAATGATGCTCTGTCTAATCCTAGTGATGAATTTCAGGATGAGGATGAAGAAATTCTTAGTTATAGTGAGAATTTTAAGTCATTAAATTTGAAGTCTTCAATAAGGTTTGATTTTAGTGAGAGTGAGAGTGAGAGTTCTGAACCAGGGGATGAGTTCTTAATCGCAGAATGTGATATGATATATGGATATCTCTGTCTAGAGGCAGATTCAATAATGAAAGAATTAGTACAATTAGTACAATAAGGTAATTTCTTTTAGGGCGGATGGATTAAATTCAGAAAAAAAGGTAGACCTGTGCCCTCACTAATGAGAAAGATGACTTTAGTTCTTTTATAGGCAAAGACCTTCCTTCCTTGCAGTCTTTAGCCTTCTATCTAAGCGCTCAAATCGGCCTTCTATAACCTTTTCTCCGGCACATTGCAAGCAAGGTCTAAGAAGCCAAGCCGAAGTCCGCCCTTGCCATTGAAAAAGAAATTCGTCTACTTTATGCGGGCACAAAGACCTTGATCTTCGAGTCAAGGAAGTGGATTAGGGATTTCCTTAGAATGAGCTCTTAGAGAAGGAGATGGATCATGAAATATCCACATATATTGATAGACTCCCCGTAGACAAGCTTTGCTGCACCAGATTAGTAGAAAGACTTCTTCCTTCAGTCAGATAGGCCCATAGAAAGATTGCACTTCCGCAGCCGAGAAAGCGCTAAAGTGAAGGGGTCCGTCAACTCTCATCTTTCTGTTCACAATCTGTCCTTTTGATTGAAGGAAAGATTTTATATTGGGTCAAAGAAGGAATGATTTTCTTTCTTCTTTTGAGACTTCTTAAAGGAAGGTCTCAACCTGGCCACATATAAGCTTAGGAAGACCAGAATGGCATGACTGATCTTTCTTCAAGTGCCAAATTCTTGAAGAAGGCATGCTAGCAAGGAATCATTAGCTATTCTAGCCAAGGAAGAAGATAATGAAAGACCTTCTTTTCTAGAATAGAAAAGGCTTTCAAGAAGGAAAGGAGGGCAAGGGAAGGCCGAGCTTTAGCAGTAGAAGGTAGATCAGGGCCAAAGTTCGAAGAAGAATTGTCTAATAAATAATCAGTCTTTGAGGAAAAAGTTCGCCATTGCCGATGTTGACAATCTTTCTGTGATCGGCGATGGTATGGACTGAGCTGGGGCATAAGACAGATGGGACTAGGCGTGAAGGCCAATCATTCCGGCCGTCTTTTTCTTTGATGAAGAAAAATAGGATATCTTTTCTGTCAGCAATGACCGGTTGTTTTCCTTTATTGGCTCATCCTCACCTGCCCAGGGGATGCTGAAATTGGATCTGTTGAGGAGGCACATAGAATTAGCGCATTAATGTGCAGCAACAAGCCACGGTGCTCCGCTAACGAGGTAACATAGTGCAGCGCAGCAGCTAGTTGTTCTGTTGGTTTGCATTTGATCTTAAGTGCGGCAAGAGATATCAATCCCAGTGATGTTTCCGGTGTGCTTCTCGCATTTGATGTATAGAGGGCTCTGTTCTCGACACTCACAAAGAGGCATGCACGGAAGATGTGTAATCAATGTTGACAAACAAGCTATTCTCGCTTTCTGTAGTAGAAGCATCGAAACTAGTAGTGCAGCTAGTCATGAGTAAGACATAGACATAGCGACTTAATATCACTCATGCTCTACCTTCTTTTTTGGTGTTATAGAAGACAGGTGTAATGCGCTAGTGCTTTAGTTACCGAACAAGACCATTCCCTTGCCCAACTCCTGAAAGACATAGTAGAGTCAGAAGCCGCACCTACAATTCCTAAACGGATCTCAGGCCAGTAGGATCAAAGGATAAGAGATGCATTTCTTTACAGACCTATCTTTGCTAGCTCATGAAGTCAGAGCTGCCTTCCTAGAGTATCCAGTGATGAACCGACGGTATTAGTTCAAAAGGCCAAGAACTGATCGTAGCTCGGTCACGGGGACTCCCCACTCTTCTATTCCCTTCA